GCAGATCTTATTCCTTCGCCCATAAAGAAACTCACAACACCAATCCCATTTAAAATACCATCAATTATATATTTATCAAGAAACTGAGTGAGCTCAGCTAATCTTCTTATATTCATGGTGAAAATCCCAGTATAAAAAATATCTATATAACCATGATTATATGACCAATTGTATATCACACCTTTTATTTTGTCCAGAATAATTCTTTTAGGTTCCCTTTTGAAAAAGAAATTAATGAATCCAAAATTTTTCAAAGATGAATAAATAGATCCATAAAAAATAGATGCTATAAAAAGTCCGAATAGAGCTATACTTACTGAAAAAAAAGCATTTGACAAAAATTCATAAAAATTCTCAGAAGAATTCAAGTTTGGATGAAAAAAGGTTGGTGATGGAGTTAACCATTTTGATAATAAATCAAAATCTAAAACTCTTCCATTAAAAGGAATTCCTATTGATCCAATGAACAAAGTAAATAGTACTAATAAAAGTAAAGGAAATAACATAGTATTGCTGGATTCCTGAGGATACATAGAAGTGTACCTATTTTTAAAGTAAGTACTAAAGTCTCGTATCTTACTTTTCACATTTTTGTCAACTTTAGATATATCTTTTGAAAAAAATAAATTCTTATTGATCTTATTGATTTTATTAAGTGTCCCTTTTCCCCATAAAGATATTGAATAAAACGAGCTATTTGTTGTATTACAAAAACTACTATAATCTTTAAAATGAATGCGCAAAAAACCATCAAAGGTAAGTAAGTACATCCGAAACATATAAAATGCGGTTAATCCTGTTGTGAACCAAGCTATTAGTGCAAAAATTGGTGAGTACAACCAACTGTCGTGAAGAATTTCATCTTTGGACCAAAAACAAGCAAGAGGTGGAATACCACAAAGAGAAAGTGTACCTATGAAAAAAGTAGTTTTTGTAATTGGAACATATTTTGTTAAACCTCCCATAAGAACCATATTCTGACTTTTCTCTGGTGAATATCCAACAATAGGTTCCATTGAATGAATAATGGATCCGGATCCCAAAAACAATAAAGCTTTAGAATAGGCATGGGTGATCAAATGGAACAAAGCAGCTCGATAAGAACCTATACCTAGAGCTAACATAATATAACCCAATTGAGACATTGTAGAATAAGCTAAACTTCTTTTTATGTCTCTTTGGGCAAGAGCTAAAGTAGCTCCTAAAAGTACTGTTATTATACCTACTAAACAAATGAGATTCATTATGTAAGGTATAACTATGAAAAGAGGAAGAAGCCGAGCTACAAGAAAAATTCCTGCTGCTACCATAGTAGCAGCGTGTATAAGAGCCGAAATAGGAGTGGGGCCTTCCATAGCATCAGGTAACCATACGTGAAGGGGAAATTGTGCGGATTTTGCAATTGCACCAACAAATAAGAAAAAGGCACAAAAAGTAGCAAATAAAGAATTGACCTCGTTATTATGGATCAAAGTATTTACTATTTTAAACAAATCTTTTAATTCAAAACTACCAGTTATCCAATAAAATCCTAAGGTTCCTAATAATAAACCAAAATCTCCTATACGATTAGTTACAAAAGCTTTTTGACAAGCACTTGCTGCAATGGGTCGTGTGAACCAAAAGCCTATCAATAAATACGAACACATTCCCACAAGTTCCCAAAAAAGATAAATTTGTATTAAATTGGAACTAGTAACTAATCCCAACATTGAAGCATTAAAAAAACTCATATAAGCAAAAAATCTTAAATATCCTTGGTCGTGAGACATATAATTGTCACTATAAACAAAAACCATGATTCCAACAGTAGTAATTAGTATTGACATAATAGAAGTAAGCGGATCGATCAAGTTTCCAAACTCTAATAAAAAATTATTAGTGATGGTCCAAGACCATAGATATTGATAGGTAAAATTTCCATTTATTTGCTTAATAGAAAGATTAGTTGAAAACCACATAGCTATACTTAGCAGTAAAACACTTGGGAAAGCCCACATACGACGAATATCTTTTGTTGCTGTCGGAATAAGTAGAAGTCCAAATCCTATTGATATAGTAACTGGGAGCGGAAAAAGGGGTATTAGCCATGCATATTTATATGTATATTCCATAAGAAAACAAATTGTTCCTTTTTTTTTTTATTCTAATTGTTTCTAATTTACCAATTAAGATCTCTTTCAAAAAGAACAAAACAATATGAAAAAGATCAAATAATATTATCTATCAAATCTATCAAAAAATTCGTAAAGTTTTTCACTTATTTATTAACTAACTGAAAATTCTATAAAAACAAGATTGTTCTTGTTCTTTTTAATATAAAAGATTCTTCTTAAATAATTAAATAATATAACATCATTTTTGAATATCCTATTTTAAATAATTGGATTCTCCTTTTACATTTTATTTATTTAATTTTATTTATTTATAATTATAGAATTTATAAATATATATATTGTATATCTTTCCTTTTATAAATTTTTTATAGATTTATTATATGACATATATGACAGTTTAGTTTTTAGTTACAGATTTCTTTATATCTTTTTTCTTTTTTTGAGACCCAACATAAATTTTCATGAAATATTAAGATCTTTCGTTTTATATTTTTATATCATAATTGTGCTTTTCAATTTTGAAAAGCACAATTCATAGGAATAAAAAAGGAATAAAAAAATTCTCTCACAAATTCAATATCAATTTGAATAAAGAGAATATAATAGAAAAATTGAATAATAGAAAAATTGAAAGACTAGAAAATTTGTAAATTTGAATTCTTTGCCTTACAATTCAAAAAGATAAAATAGGAAATTCTTTAATACATGTTAATTAAGTTTTTTCAGATTTTTCCAAGACTTTTTTTGTGCGATAAAAAGACAAAAAACTTTTTGACTGTCCGGTGGAAATAGATTTAGCTAAAGAAAAAGCTTTTATTGCCGATAAAGATCCTTTTTTTTTCCAAAGATTTCTACGAATATGCTTTTTTGACATAGAAGTACGTTTTTTTGGAACTGCCATTCAAAAATAGATGACTCATTTTTATCGTTGTATGTGAAAGACATTTATTTTTTAAAAGAAATTCTTTTTTTTTTTTAGTAATTATCTGTACTTATTCCATTTTACATCAATTTTTCTTAATCATTCAATATAATCATTCAATAATAATAATAATATAAAATAATAATAATATAAGAGTAATTCACTATAAGAGTAATTTATTTTAATAAAATAATAATAATATAAGAGTAATTCACTATAAGAGTAATTTATTTTAATAAAAAAAAAAAAAAAAAATAATAATAAAAAAAAAAAAAAAAAAATGAATAAAAGAATAAAAGCAAAGATTGAAATTAAATTTTCAGATTTATTTTCTTAGTAATATGAAATAGTGATATGAAAAAAATATGATTTTCTTAGTAATATAGTAATATTAGTAATATGAAAGTAATATTAGTAATATGAAAAAAATATGAAAAGAAAATACAATATTTAAAAAGATTCATATTTAATATGAAGAAATTAATATGAAGAAATTAATAATTTTCATATATTATAAAATAATATAAAATTATAAAATAATATAAAATATAAAAGAATTATAAAATAATATAAAATATAAAAGAATTATAAAATAATATAAAATATAAAAGAATTATAAAATAATATAAAATATAAAAGATTTATATAACTAGTAAAAGACTATATACTCTAATCTATATACTCTAATAAGTCTAATAAGATAAGAAACACTATAAGAAATAGATCTTAAAGTATATTAAAGTATATATATATAAAGTATATAATAGTAGTAGTTTTTTAATTGGTATTTGAATTGGTATAAAGAGAAGATCTAAGCATAAGATAGAAGTTAAATTTGAAAATATTGAAAATGAAGTATAAAAATATAAAGTGAACGGAAGTTCTAGGTTAGAGTATAAAGAAATGAAACTGAAAAAAGTATGAATTTTAGACCTTACTATTGAGTTCTGGGTTAAAAAAAACTAGGTTTCTAGTATGGAAAAGTTTATGTTGAAAACTGAACTTATGAAAATACTAATTTAGTATTTTTTCACCTTTCCATATAAAAGGAAATGTATCTTTCTTCATTATTTCTTAAACTCTATTGAATCCAAACAAATTTTGTATTATTCTTCTTTCAGGTAAGCCGCCATGGTGAAATTGGTAGACACGCTGCTCTTAGGAAGCAGTGCTAGAGCATCTCGGTTCGAGTCCGAGTGGCGGCATATATAATAATAAAGAATATAGGAATATAGATACAATAGATTGAATAGAATATTAGAATCTATTTAATCCCCGATCTAAATTATTTAATAGAAACAAACCCTTTTTATTTTTATGATATTTGTGGCCTTAGAACATATATTAACTCATATTTCTTTTTCGATCATCTTAATTATGATTATGATTTATTTGATGAACTTTTTAGTATACGAAATTGAAGGATTACGCAGTTCGTCAGAAAAAGGGATGATAGCAACTTTTTTATCTATAACAGGACTTTTAGTTATTCGTTGGATTTCTTCGGGACATTTTCCCTTAAGTAATTTAAACGAATCTTTAATTTTTCTTTCTTGGAGTTTCTATATTATTCATATGATTCCCAAGATATGGAATCATATGAATAATTTAAGCACAATAACTGCACCAAGTGTCATTTTTACCCAAGGTTTCGCCACGTCTGGTCTTTCGACTGAACTGCATCAAACAGCAATATTAGTACCTGCTTTACAATCTCAGTGGTTAATGATGCATGTAAGTATGATGCTCTTGAGCTATGCAGCTCTTTTATGTGGATCATTATTATCAGTTGCTCTTATAGTGATTAAATTTCAAAAAAACATCAATTTTTTTTTGAAAAACAAGAATTTTTTCAGTTTAAAAAAAAGTAAGTCATTTTTATTTAGCGAGATGGAATATTTGAGCGAAAAAAGAGGTATATTTCAAAAAAATTCTTTTCTATCATTTCACAATTTTTACAAATACCAATTTATTCAGCATTTGGATTACTGGAGTTATCGTGTCATTAGTTTGGGGTTTACCTTTTTAACCATAGGCATACTTTCTGGAGCAGTATGGGCTAATGAAGCATGGGGCTCTTATTGGAATTGGGACCCTAAGGAAACTTGGGCATTTATTACTTGGACCATATTTGCAATTTATTTACATACTAGAACAAATCCAAAATTGAAAGATCAAAGTACGAATTCAGCATTTGCGGCTTCTATAGGATTTCTATTAATTTGGATATGCTATTTTGGGATCAATCTATTAGGAATCGGGTTTCATACCTATGGTTCATTCCAATAAGTATCTAATTGAAGAAAATAAACTCTATGAGGAATATATAAAAACATCGTCCAATACACAATGAAGATTTGTGGGAGTTTTTGAAAACCGTTTGAATGGAGGAATTATTCAAACGGTTTTCAAAAACTCTAGATGTATCTCATTACAATTAGAATTCACCCTTCTTTTTTTCACTCTACAACTAAAAATTGTGAAAATAGGAAAGTCAAAGAATTCTAAGACTTTATTTACAATTAATTAAAATTCTTTATTATATTTATTATAAAATATATCAAATTAGTATCTATAAAAATAATTAGATAGTAAAACTTGTACCTTGTCAATCGATAATGGGAGAACAAAATCAGGATAAATACCAATTCCTATTACAGGTAGAAAGATACAGATTGAAACAAATAGTTCTCGTGGTCCAGAATCAAAAAAATTTGAGTTTGGAATATTGAATAGCTTATATCCATAGAAAATCTGACGTAACATAGATAATAAGAAAATAGGAGTTAATATCATTCCAATTGCCATTCCAAAAATAATTAATATTTTTGGAATAAAAAGATATTTAGGACTCGTAATTATTCCAAAAAAGACTAAGAATTCTGCAACAAAACCACTCATTCCTGGCAATGCAAGAGAAGCCATTGAGAAACTACTAAACATGGTAAATATTTTTGGCATTGGAATAGATATACCGCCCATCTCTTCGAGATAAACAAAACGTATTCTATCACAACTTGTTCCTCCTAAGAAAAAAAGTGCAGCACCAATCAATCCATGAGAGATTATTTGTAAAATGGCTCCATTGAGTCCCATGCCAGTTATAGAACCAATTCCTATAATTATGAAACCCATGTGAGATACGGAAGAATAGGCAATACGTTTCTTTAAATTGCGTTGACCAAGAGAGGTTAAAGCTGCATAAATGATTTGTATTATTCCGACTATCACTAACCAAGGGGAGAATCTAGAATGAGCATGAGCTAATAACTCCATATTGATTCGAATCAATCCATATGCTCCCATCTTTAATAAGATTCCAGCTAAAAGCATACATGTACTGTAATGTGCTTCCCCATGGGTATCTGGCAACCATGTATGTAGGGGCATAATCGGTGATTTGACAGCATAAGCAATAAGAAAACCAAAATAGAATATTATTTCCAATGCTGCAGGATATGATTGATTAGCTAATTTTTCTAAATCTAATGTTGGTTCATTAGAACCATATAAACCCATACCCAGAACTCCTATTAAAAAAAAAATGGAACCTCCTGCGGTACACAAAATAAACTTTGTAGCCGCGTACAGGCGTTTTTTTCCTCCCCACATAGATAAAAGTAAGTAAACAGGAATTAATTCCAATTCCCACATAATGAAAAAAAGTAAAAGGTCTTGAGAAGAAAATGATCCTATTTGGCCACTATACATTGCTAACATCAAGAAATAGAAAAATCGAGGATTTCTAGTAACGGGCCAAGCTGCTAAAGTAGCTAAAGTAGTGATAAATCCTGTAAGTAAAAAGGGCCCTATGGAAAGTCCGTTAATTCCCAGTCTCCAGTGAAAATCAAAAAGATTGATCCATTTTGAATCCTCTTTCAATTGAGTTAATGGATCATCTAATTGAAAATGATAACAAAATACATAGGTCATTAGAAGAAGCTCTAAAATACATATACATATAGTATACCATCTATAAACCTTATTTCCCCTATGAGGAAAAAATAAAATTGAAGAACCCGCGAATATGGGCAAAACAAGAAGTATTGTTAACCAAGGAAAATAACTCGTGATAAAAACAAGATAATTTTTGACCAGAAAACCCCGTGCTCGAGAGAAGAATATATATTCTTCTCTCGAGCACGGGGTTTTCTCGGTAAAGAGGAATCAAATGATTCAAGTGGAATTTTTTGTTACATATCACATATCAATAAGAAAGGCCCATGCTGCGAGTTGTTTCATGCCCTAAATAAACACGGACACTCAAAAAATCCGTTGGACAAGCAGATTCACATCTCTTACAACCTACACAATCCTCGGTTCTTGGCGCAGAAGCAATTTGCTTAGCTTTACATCCGTCCCAAGGTATCATTTCCAATACATCTGTGGGACAAGCTCGAACACATTGGGTACACCCTATGCATGTATCATAAATTTTTACTGAATGTGACATTAGGTCTATAAATTCCAGTTTTGTACATAAAAAAAATTTTCGATCTGGTAAAATGAGAAAATAAAATAATTCATATATTTTCTATTGTAGACACCAGATGAATCAATAATTTATAAAAATTTGAAGAATCCATAGATTTTCCAATCTGTTTAGGAGAAAGGGCCAAGATACTTTGATTTCCTTTTAAATAACTTTGAAATATTTTAAATAACTTTGAAATATTAGTTGTACAGACGAATTCAATTCATGTTTATTTTATTAAATTTTTTTATTAATAGAAAGATCTTCTTTTTTATTTCTTTAGATTTTTATTTCTTTAGATTATTTCTATCTAAAAATAAAAGAATTATGAAATTATGACTAATTATTCAACAAATTTGATTGATTTATACGAGTTGATTTTCTGTTACGATAGATCAACGAAATAATAGCTAGTCCAATAGCTGCTTCAGCAGCCGCAATGGCTATAACAAATATTGAGAAAATATCTCCTTTTAATTGCCGACTATCAAATATATTGGAGAATGCAACGAGATTTATATTGACCGAATTCAATATAAGCTCAAGACACATAAGTGCTCTAACCATACTTTGACTTGTGATCAGTCCATAGATACCAATAGAAAATAAAGAAACACTCAGAAAAAGCACATGCTCTAACATCATTGACAAATTCCTCATTCATTTTCAATATTAAAAAAAATGAACCGATTCAAATAAAAGAATTACAGGCAAAATAAAATATTCACAATAAATTGAAATAAAATAGATTGAATCCTTTTTTATTCTTATAATTCTACAAAAGAAAGTTCTTTTTAGATTATTGACGAGCCATAGTAATTGCACCTATCAAGGAAACTAAAAGAATTATAGAAATTAGTTCAAAAGGAAGATAAAAATCTGTAGATAAATGAATCCCAATTTGTTGAACATTACTTATTAAGTCCTTTTCTATAATCTGATTTGATCTTGTAGTCCAAAAAATACCGTACCATGAGGTATCTGGGATAATGGTCATTAATGAAAAAAAAATACTTGTACAAACCTGTAAAGTGATCCTATCTCCTATGGTCCACAAATAGGAATCTTTTGAATATTCTGAACCGTTCATGAACATAACAGCAAATATGATTAATACATTAATGGCTCCTACATAAATAAGAAACTGTGCGGCAGCTACAAAATAGGAATTCAATGAAATATATAATAAAGATATACAAAAAAGAACCAATCCTAGCGAAAAGGCCGAATTAATGGGATTCGTAAGTAATACTACTGCCAGACCTCCTAAGAAAATAACTGATTCCAAAAATACTAAAATAATATCATGTATTGGTCCCGGTAAATCCATTATGAATAATAAAGAAAAATAAAGAAATCAAAATATTTCATGACTTACTAAGGGGCCCAGGAAAGGGACTATTTTCTTATATGCTACTTCCTAATTGAATCAAAAAAAAATCATATAGCGAAAAGAAAGTTCAAAATTTTTTGACTAATCCTACTTTATTCCAAACCAAACCTTAAATATTAAGAATTAGTAATCGTTCTTGAACCAAGAGGTTTTTCTTTTTTCATTTTATTTGTTGAATCTAGAATTGTTTGAATTGTGTAATCTCCAATTATTGACATTGGTAGCCGACTTAAAGAAATTTGATTATAATTTAATTCATGACGATCATAAGTAGAAAGTTCATATTCTTCAGTCATCGATAAACAGTTTGTTGGGCAATACTCGACACAGTTACCGCAAAATATACATATCCCAAAATCAATACTATAATGAAGCAATTGTTTTTTCTTAATATTTTTTTCAAATTTCCAATCAACAATAGGAAGGTCTATGGGACATACACGAACACATACTTCACAAGCAATGCATTTATCAAATTCAAAGTGGATTCGACCTCGAAAACGCTCTGATGTGATTGATTTTTCATAAGGATATTGAATAGTAATAGGTAAACGATTTGTATGGGATAAGGTAATTATGAAACTTTGTCCAATGTACCTTGCAGCTCTTATTGTTTGTTTACCATAATTAATGAACCCAGTAACCATAGGAAACATAGTATAGATATCCATAAATAAAAATTATATTTCTTTCTCTTGGTTGAGAGAAGTTATGGATATAGAATCTTATTATTGTTTTCTCTTCATTTTTTTTTTTTTTTTTAAGTTTTATAGTGAAACAAGTTTAGAAGAAGTTGTCAGTAATAGATTACCTAGAGAAATAGGTAAAAGAAATTTCCATCCAAGATTTAATAACTGATCTATTCTCATCCTAGGTAAAGTCCATCTTGTTGTGATAGGAATGAACAAAAACAAATAAGCTTTAGCTAATGTAATAAAGATACTAATTACCATTAAAAAAATTCTAAACATTTTATTTTCCCCAAAAAGTTCAGTAATAGATATGTATGGAATAGAAAAATTCCATCCACCTAAATAAAGAACTGTTACAAATAATGAAGAAACTAATATATTTAAGTAAGAAGCAAGATAAAAGAACCCGTATTTTATACCTGAATATTCAGTTTGATAACCTGCTACTAATTCTTCTTCTGCTTCTGGTAAATCAAAGGGTAATCTTTCACATTCTGCTAGAGAAGATATTAGAAAAACTAGAAAACCTATGGGCTGACGCCACAAATTCCAGCCCCCAAAACCATATTTGGTCTGTGCTTCAATTATATCAACTGTACTTGAACTATTAGAAAATTATAGTCGATGATAACATCACTGCTCCCATCGCTATTCCAAAACCGTACATGAAGCCTAAGCTTCATACGGCTCCTCTATGGCTACAAATAAATGTTTAAGGTAAGGACTAATCGTTTTCCTTGGACCCTTCAAATAATATGAAGATACATTAATATGAAGATACATTGGAGGTTGGAGAGTCCTCAATTTGACCAATCAAATTCTATCTGTTAAAAAAAAAAAAAAAAAAAAAATCCGAATTGATCTCTTCCCTTATTATAATATAATAATAATTTAATAATAATTTCTCAAATTTCTCTTTGTTTAGCAATAACTTAATCCTTCGATCAAATACTCGTCATAAATAGAAAGAATTAGGCATTAGTTAATGAATTTTTTTTTATTCACCTTTTCTTCATTTTTCTTCTATTTTTTTTTTGCATTCTACTTGTCTTGTTCCTGTTCTTCTCTCTTAAAACTCAAAACCGAAAGAAAAGCAAAGAAAATAAAGGATTTATTCGTTCTTGATAATTAATTCTTTAATCAGCGAATAGTAACATACTCTAGATCGGAATCTTGGGGAAGTACTGCTTGATCATTTCTACCAACTTCAAGCCCTTATTATGATTCGTTTTATGCAAAAATTCCTTTTTTATACCTTACATTATTTCCATTACTTATCCTTTATGTACTTTGGTGTTCCTAACTACCCACTTCTTTTTGATTGATTCCCAGTATAGTAAGAAATACTGTACTGTTGATCTTTTGCATCCGCTTCAAGATATGAAGATTCATCAAATAATCTAAATCTCGGGGCAAACAACTTATGTTTACTTAAATTTTCTTCTTGTACCCTAGGGACTGAGATTTTTTGTTTTACTGCAAATTGATGAGCAGTTTTGTTTCACTCATATAACTATCTGGTTTAACTGATCGAACTTAAATATTGAATCAAAAAATGCAAATATTTGTTTAAGACATTTTCATATTGAATTTCTATTTATATTTTATTTAACTATTTCAATTGAATCAATTGAAATTTTTTTTTTTTTTTTTTTTTTCATCTATTTTCTATAAAATAAATAAGAGATATTTTTGTTCTGACGAATCACACGTAGAGATATTGCTAACACACATAGAGTTAATGGAATTTCATAACTAATTGATTGAGCTGCAGCTCGTAGACCGCCTGAAAAAGAATACTTATTATTTGATCCATACCCCGACATAAGAAGACCAATGGGTACAATACTTGAAATGGCAATCCATAAAAAAACACCTATACTGAGATCAGCTAAAACAAGGTGATATCCAAAAGGAATTACTAAAAAACTTAGTAGAATTGATATTACTGCTATGGAAGGTCCAACCCTAAATAAATTAATATTCCCTCTGGATGGAATAAGATCTTCCTTCAAAAGTAATTTGGTCCCATCCGCTAAAGCTTGAAGAATCCCTAATGGGCCGGCATATTCGGGTCCAATACGTTGTTGTATTGCTGCGGATATTTTTCTTTCTAACCACACAATGACTAAAACTCCCATTGTGATTCCTAAGACAAGGGTGAAAATGGGAACAAAAATCCATATAAGTCCATAGACTTCTTTTAAGGATTCTAATCTATAAAAAGAATTGATAGTTTGTACTTCTGTCGTATCAATTATCATTTCAACGATCAACTTCTCCCATAATGATATCTACACTACCTAGTATCGTCATTATATCAGCCAGTTTCCTTCTTTTAACTAGCTGAGGAAGAATTTGCAAATTGATGAAACCGGGTGGACGAATTTTCCATCTCCAGGGGAAAACACTACTATCTCCTATTAAATAAATTCCTAATTCCCCTTTTGGAGCCTCTACCCTTACATAAAGTTCTTGTTTTAACAATTCAAAATTGGGTGAAAGTTTTTTAGTAATAAATCTATATTCAAAATTATTCCATTCGGAATTTTTTGTTGTACGGAAGCGGCGGTTTTCTAAATTCTCATAAGGTCCTCCAGGAATTCCTTCTAGAGCTTGTTGAATAATTTTTATGGATTCTTGCATTTCACCGATTCGTACTAAATAACGAGCTAATGTATCGCCTTCTTTTTGCCATTTTACTTCCCAATCAAATTTATTATAACACTCATAACGATCAACTTTACGAAGATCCCATTGGATTCCAGAAGCTCGTAACATTGGTCCTGATAAACCCCAATTTATTGTCTCCTCCCCACGAAGAATGCCTACTCCTTCAACTCGTTCTAAAAAAATGGGGTTTCGCGTAATAAGTTTTTGATACTCAACAACTTCTTTTAAAAAATAATCACAGAAATCAAAACATTTATCTATCCAGCCATAAGGTAAATCCGCAGCTACTCCCCCAATGCGGAAATAATTATGCATCATCCGCATACCTGTAGCGGCTTCGAAGAGATCATATATCAATTCCCTCTCTCTGAAAATATAAAAAAAGGGAGTCTGTGCACCGATATCGGCCATAAAAGGGCCAAGCCATAATAAATGGGAGGCTATACGACTGAGCTCCAGCATAATTACTCTGATATAACTGGCCCTTTTAGGCACTTGAACACTTTCTAATCGTTCTGGTGCATTTACTGTTATTGCTTCTGTGAACATAGTAGCTAAATAATCCCAACGTGTTACATAAGGCAAATATTGTATAATTGTTCGGTTCTCCGCTATTTTTTCCATGCCTCTGTGTAAATAGCCCAATATAGGTTCACAGTCAATAACATCTTCACCATCTAAAGTAACGATTAGACGAAGAACACCATGCATTGATGGGTGGTGAGGACCCATATTAACTATTATAAAATTTTTTCTTGTAGCGGGTACAGTCATATTTTTTCCTTAATTCTTTATTTCATTTATTTCATTAATTTCTGAAAATTAAAAATATAAAAATAGAATACTACGAACTGAACTAAAAAAAGAACAAGGATGGTAAGAAGAAATTCAAAATAAATTAACGAGTTTTCGGTTCTTTAATATTTAACTGATCTATTAATTTCGTATAACGCACTTTCTTTTTCTTTGACAAATAAGTCAATAATCGTTGACGTTTTCCCAGAATTCTTCGTAGACCTCTTTGCGATAAAAAATCTCTTTTGTGCAATTCTAAATGTGACGTAAGTTTCCTTATCTTACTAGTAAAAATAAATACTTGAAATTCAACAGATCCACTATTTTCTTCTTTTTCTTCTTGTGTAATAACCGAGATTAATGAATTTTTGCCCATAAATTAAGAGTTTTATCTTTCTTTTCTGTTAATTTTACCGATCAGAAAAAATAATAAGATTTTTTCTTCCAGTGATTTTCATCTAGTATACATAAAAATTGGATTTATTTTATTCATACTACTTTCTTTTTTCTTTTTTATGTTATTTATGTTTTATATATTTGATCCTAATCCAATTTTCAATTGGATTAGGATCAAATATATATGTATTCACATGTATTCACAAAATAGAACTATTTTTTTTTTTTTTTCACTTCAAAAAATTCTGCTCCTACTAGTTAAAATTGATCTACTACGAAAAAAGTATCATGTACTAGAATGTTATACTGTTATACAGTGTATATATTCTGCTTTTTATCTTATCTACCAAATATTTCACACGATATGTAGTAAATTAACTATAAATCTTTTTATTTTTATTGGAATAGAATTGACTCCAAATTGTGAATACATAGATATTCTTGACATACTGAAACGACTGCTGTTATTGGTATCAAACCAATAGCGATTCATACAGGCTAAATCTTCTAATCGATAATTGGGCCAAAGGAAAAATTTTAATTTCATGAAAATTTTTCCATCTATATTGAAATGCTTGTCCTCATTAAAAAATTGTCCACAGTTTCTTATTCTTATTTTGTTTTTGTTTTCATTGAAAAATTTTGTATTTTTATCCACACTATTCCAATTTTTGGAATTTAAACAAATTCGAATTCGAAATTCTCTCCGACGTATGGAAGATAAAATATTTTCAGGAATAAGGAAATCATAATGATTTTTGTCTCCACTAAAAAATATGTTGTTGTGTTGTGCAATGGGTTTTTCAAATTCCATTTTTTGAATATATCTTTTTTTTTTGTATTTCTTATTCGTTTGGTGCTTCTTCTTATCGACTAATGAAATATCTATAGCTTGATATATAATAGATTTTCCATCAATTCTTATAGATAGAAAAATAGGTTCAATAATGAATATTCCCTTTCTCATCAATTCTGTAAGAACTAGGTCCTTTTGAATCAGCATATTGTCTAGATTTATTTCACCTCTTTGAATCGAGGATATAGCAATTTCCTTTAGATTTATCAGTCTAAGTAGGAGACAATATATCTTGATATTTTTAATTATTTTTTGATTAAAGGGATCGGCCCATCTTAATTGAAAAAGTAAATATTTTTTAAAAAAGTAATCTAGTTCCATTTCGTTCTTGTTCTTGTATTGTGTTTTTTTTATATCCCTTTTCGTTTCTAATCTTCCGTAATCTTCTTCAACAACCCCCTTTTTATTTTGTTTTAGTAGATTCAATAAAAAATTTTCTTTTATATGAATATTATGAATATTTTTCTTTGGATTTACGTTGATCTTTTTATATAAATTAAAAAATAGTGATTTTATTGGGATTATCCAAGGTTGAATCTTATATATATCAAAAAATAGTACAAATTCTGGGAAGAACCAAGGTTCTAGATTGGATATAGTATCATAATCTGATGCGGTATTATAAAACCTTTCTTTATTCATTCCCATGCAATCAAAAAGGAACCTTTCTTTATTGCATGGTTTTATCTCTTGGTGAATCGTAGGAGAAAAAAGATTTTTTTTCTCCATTTTTTCGAAATTATTAATTTCAGGCTTCGTCTTTTTATGACTCTTTATACCAATATGTACATTGGTGCAGATCTCAATATTTTTTAGACAACAAAGAGGAATAACTTTACAATCAAAATATTTTCTATCCAAATTGGTATTTCTATCAATAATATATCCTCTTTCTATAGAATCATTATTAGGTATACTTACTAATAATGAAGGATTCGATGTATTGAAAGAATATGGGATTTCTTGGACTCCAAATGTTGATTCAGAAATGTATGAATTAGAGGGGTTTATATATTTATATGATAAAAGATCATATCTGTAATGTTTTTTCCATTTATATTTTTGACTCAGAAATGAATTTGTTGCATAATAATCTCTTATCATGGAATTAATGAATTGGTATTTTTTATAGAAATCCAATTGGATTGATTCCGTTTTTTGAATAATAGGATGTTTATTTATTTTATTTTGCCATTCTTTAGATATTAATTGAGACCTTTTTTTTTGAGAGAAATTATATTGATAATGACCTTTTAACCAGTTTTTCCATTCGTTAATTACATATGTATTAATTTTAGTAGCTCTTGATTTGGAATCAAATATTCCATGTATCATAAAAAAGTCTTTTAATTTATCCTTAAAGAAAGGTGAGTCCCCTTGATATTGAAGTACAGGTCTTAAGTGATACTTATTACTTAATTGGTTAAGTAATTGGGTTTGTGATAATTTATAAAATACATATGCTTGCGATAGGGAAGATAAATTCCAAGAAAAAGGGAAATTTTGATTTCTATTCTCAATATTCTTAGTATTTGAAATAGTATTTGAAAACAATTTTTTTATAGTAAGAATCAAATTATTATTATTATTTTTTTTTTCATCAATTTTTTCTTCTTTATTCGTTTTATTGTTGTAAATGAATTTTTTAAATATCTTTTTTGTTGATTCAGAGACAAGTTGTGTATTTTTCTTAGAAAAAGTAATGGTACATAACAAAATATCTATGTATCTCTTTTCAAAAAATGATTTGATAAAGCAGTATGATTTACGCATTACTCGTATATATTTTTTTTTTAAAATTTTCCAAATTGATTTATGTGATTCCAATCTTTTATTATCAGAAATTAAAACTATTTCCTTTTCTTTTTTTTTCTTGTTTTTTGCGGTTTGTTCAATTTGATTCCTTATTTTTATCGTCTTATCAGAAAGATCTTTCATTCTTCTTTCTATTAGTGAATAATTTAACCAATTCATCGGTCGAATTAGAATGGATGACTCGCGAAGAATCTGATTATTTATATTATTTCTTTTGAAATCTTTTTCATTTTCGTTCGGTTCATATACTTTTTTTTTACTCAATTCAAATAATAGAACTGGATTTAGTTTTTTCAGTTTTTGAATTCTTAGTTTTATAACTTGAAATATTTTGATGACCCCTTTTGTTTTTTCTTTTCTAACTTTTATAAAGAATTTTTTTTTTTTTTCTTTTGAAAAAAATTTGATAACTTTGAAAAATCTCTTTTTCAACTTTTTATTTCTTTTTTGAAATTTTTTAAAAATAGGTTTAAAAAAAAAGGGTTGTTTTCGGGGAGAACCAAAGGGAACTTCCGTTTGCATTCCCGAGACTGTTAAAAAACAAAAATTTCTTTTTTTATCTTTTTTTTTTTTTATATGATGAGACCGTACCTTAGATTTTCGCCAAGGTTTTAGATAGAAAGGATATAGAATCTTTATTTGAATACCATCTATTAACCAATCTTGCGGAAATTCTGTTTCTGATAATTGAATACCATTATAGGTGCATTTCACATGTTTTTCCCTATTCCATTCCTTAAAATCCTCGTGCCACTCGGGGGATTTTAATAATAAAATAAGGAAAATGTTTTTAGCTATTATTAATGAAGGCAATATAATGTATTTTCTAATAAAAGATTGAATTATTAAAAGAAAACTTCTTAGAGCTTGAGTAAATATATAATTATTCCAAAATTCCGCGTTATCTTTTTTTTCCTTTTTTGTATCTTCATTTTGAAAATCTTTCAAATTGGCAATCTTCAATTCTGATTCTTGTTCTCTAACCATCCAATTTCTAAAAACGATATTCTTAATTTCGTTGATATCAAAAAAGGAAAAAAAAGATATTTTGCCTAGCCGATCCAAAAAAAGAGGGGAATTTGCATTTGCTTGAAAGAGGTCCCAAATAACTGTTTTACGTCTTTGAGCGCGCATGGATCCTTTTATTAGATTGCGACGAAAATCCGATTGTTGGGAGTAACGTATCAAAATCACCTCTTCCGTTGGATCATAATTTTGATAATTTTTACTAGTATTCTGAGTATTAGAAATAGAATCAGTAGCATTATCGGTATAAATTATCATACGTTTGTTTTTTCTTGAATAAATCTCATTATCTTCTTCTAAAAATCTTTCTTCGTTTTCTTCCAAATCCTCGGTTAATTTGT